GGTATGATGCTGGAAAGAATTTTTATACAAACATTAATTGGTCGTGTATTAGCAGACGATATATATATGGGTTCACGGTGCATGGCCACGCGAAATCAAGATATCGGGGTTGGACTTGTCAATCGATTCATAACTTTTCGAACCCAACCAATATACATTAGAACTCCTTTTACATGTAGGAGTACGTCTTGGATCTGTCGATTATGTTATGGCCGGAGTCCCACTCACGGCGACCTGGTCGAATTGGGAGAAGCTGTAGGTATTATTGCAGGACAATCCATTGGGGAACCTGGTACTCAACTAACATTAAGAACTTTTCATACTGGCGGAGTATTCACAGGGGGTACTGCAGAACATGTAAGAGCCCCTTCGAATGGAAAAATACAATTTAACGAGGATTTGGTTCATCCCACACGTACACGTCATGGACATCCTGCCTTTCTATGTTATATAGATTTGTATGTTACTATTGAGAGTGAAGATATTCTACATAATGTGAATATTCCGCCAAAAAGTTTTCTTTTAGTTCAAAATGATCAATATATTGAATCCGAACAAGTGATTGCTGAAATTCGCGCGGGGGCATCCACCTTGAATTTTAAGGAAAGGGTTAGAAAACATATTTATTCTGACTCAGAAGGAGAAATGCATTGGAGTACTAATGTATACCATGCGCCCGAATTTACATATGGCAATGTTCATTTCTTACCAAAAACAAGCCGTTTATGGATAGTATCAGGAAGGTCGTACAAATCCAGTCTAGTTCCCCTTTCGCTCCACAAGGATCAAGATCAAACGAACGCCCATTCTTTTTTGTTCGAACAAAAATCTATTTCTAACTCCTCAGTAACTAATGATCAAGTAAAAGATAAATTATTGGATCCTTCTAGTAAAAAAGAGGATAGGATTAGGAATTATTCAGAAATGAATCGAATGGGTCATTGTAATCTCATATATCCTGCAAAAAATTCTGATTTATTGTCAAAGAGGCGAAGAAATAGATTCATCATTCCATTTCAATCGAGTCAAGAACAAGAAAAAGAATTAATGCCCCTTTCTTCTATCTCGATTGAAGTACCGATAAATGGTATTTTCCGTAGAAATGGTATTTTTGCTTATTTCGACGATCCGCGATACCGAAGAAAAAGTTCGGGAATTACTAAATATGGGACTATAGAAATGCATTCAATCGTTAAAAAAGAGGATTTGATTGAGTATCGAGGAGTCAAAGAATTTCGACAAAAATACCAAATGAAAGTAGATCGGTTTTTTTTCATTCCCGAGGAAGTGCATATCTTGCCTGGATCTTCCCCCATAATGGTACGTAACAATAGTCTCATTGGAGTCGATACACAAATCGCTTTAAATACAAGAAGTCGAGTAAGCGGAGTGGTCCGAGTGGAGAGGAAAAAAAAAAAGATTGAACTTCAAATTTTTTCTGGAGATATACATTTTCCTGGGGAAACAGATAAGATATCACGATACAGTGGCATTTTGGTACCACCAGGAAGTACAAATTACAAGGAATCTAAAAATTTGAAAAAATGGGTCTATGTCCAACGCGTTGCTCCTATCAAGAAAAAGTATTTTGTTTTGGTTCGACCTGTAGTTACATATAAAATAACGGACGGTATAAATTTAACAACACTTTTCTCCGAGGATTTGCTGCAGGAAAAGGATAATGTGCAACTTCGAGTTGTCAACTATATCCTTTATGGAAATGGCAAAGCCACTCGGGGAATTTTTGACACAAGTATTCAATTAGTTCGTACTTGTTTAATATTGAATTGGACCCAAGACAAAAAAAGTTCTTCTATCCAAGAGGCCCACGCTTCCTTTGTTGAAGTAAGAATAAAGGGTATGATTCGAGATTTCTTAAGGGTCGATTTAGCGAAATCCACTATTTCGTATACCGGTAAAAGAAATGATTCCTTATTTTTTTCTGATGGTGGATTAGATCATACTAATATGAATCCATTTTATTCCATTTATTCAAAGACAAAACTTCAATCATTTAATCAAAATCAAGGAACTGTTCATACATTGGTGGGTATAAATAAGGAATGTGAATCCTTTATAATTTTGTCATCATTCAATTGTTTTCGAATGGGTCCATTTACATTCAATAGTGTAAAATATCACAAAGAATCAATTAGAAAAGATCGCCCAATTCCAATTAGAAATTCGTTGGGTCCCTTAGGAACAGCCCTTCAAATTGCGAATGTTTTTTCATTTTACCATTTAATAACTCATAATATAACTCATAATCAGATCTTGGTAACTAATTATTTACAACTTGACAATTTAAAACAAACCTTTCAAGTACTTAAATTTCAATATTATTTAATGGAGGAAAATGGGCAGATTTATAATCCCGATGTATTCAGTAACATCATTTTGAATCCATTCAAATTAAATTGGTATTTTCTTCATTACAATTTTTGTGAAGAGACATCCACAAAAATTCGTCTTGGGCAATTTCTTTGTGAAAATTTATGTATAGAAAAAAATGGACCGCACTTAAAATCGGGTCAAGTTCTAATTGTTCAATTTGACTCTGTAGTAATAAGATCAGCTAAGCCTTATTTGGCTACCCCAGGGGCAACAGTTCATGGTCATTATGGGGAAATCATTTATGAAGGGGATACGTTAGTTACATTTATATATGAAAAATCGAGATCTGGTGATATAACGCAAGGTCTTCCAAAAGTAGAACAAGTTTTAGAAGTTCGCTCGATTGATTCCATATCGATGAATTTAGAAAAGAGAGTTGACGGTTGGAACGAATTTCTAACAAGAATTCTTGGAATCCCTTGGGGATTCTTGATTGGAGCTGAGTTAACTATAGCGCAAAGTCGTATTTCTTTGGTTAATAAGATCCAAAAGGTTTATCGGTCCCAAGGGGTGCAGATCCATAATAGGCATATAGAAATTATTGTACGTCAAATAACATCAAAAGTCTTGATTTCAGAAGACGGAATGTCTAATGTTTTTTTGCCCGGAGAACTTGTTGGATTGTTGCGAGCGGAACGAACGGGACGGGCTTTGGAAGAAGCGATCTGTTACCGAGCTATCTTATTGGGAATAACGAGAGCATCTCTGAATACTCAAAGTTTTATAGCCGAAGCAAGTTTTCAAGAAACGGCTCGCGTTTTAGCAAAAGCTGCTCTCCGGGGTCGTATCGATTGGTTGAAAGGACTAAAAGAAAACGTTGTTTTGGGAGGGATGATACCTGTTGGTACGGGATTCAAAGGATTTGTACATCGTTTAAGTCAAGATAAAAACATTCCCTTGAAAACAAAAAAAAAGAATCTATTCGAGGGAGAAATGAGAGATATTTTGTTTTACCACAGAGAATTATTTGATTCTTGTCTTTCAAAGAATTTACATGATAGATCAAAACAACAATGATTTCTCGGATTTCATAAAAAATAAAAAAGATTCATCCTTTTTATTTTTTCTGTATTTGTTATGGTTATTTAATTTAGTAATGTATTAGTAATGTAATAAAATAAAAAAATTCAAATAATAAAAATAACGAATAGAAAGTAATTAATGTTTTGGATTGTGTATCAACGGCCAATCCGCGTTCGAAAAGAAAGTTCCATTGGAACAATTTTTTATTTCAGGATACCTCATCTCTTTCTTAAAAAAGAAAGAGAAAGTGTGGGGAGAAATGACAAGAAGATATTGGAACATCAATTTGGAAGAGATGATGGAGGCGGGAGTTCATTTTGGTCACGGTACTCGGAAATGGAATCCTAGAATGGCACCTTATATCTCTGCAAAATGCAAAGGTATTCATATTATAAATCTTACCAGAACTGCTCGTTTTTTATCAGAGGCTTGTGATTTAGTTTTTTATGCAGCAAGTAGAGGAAAACAATTTTTAATTGTTGGTACAAAAAATAAAGCAGCGGATTTAGTAGCATGGGCTGCAATACGGGCTCGATGCCATTATGTTAATAAAAAGTGGCTGGGGGGTATGTTAACGAATTGGTCCACTACAGAAACACGACTTCATAAATTCAGGGACTTGAGAATGGAACAAAAGGCGGGGAAACTCGCTCGTCTTCCGAAGAGAGATGCAGCCATGTTGAAGAGACAATTATCTCACTTGCAAACATATCTGGGTGGAATTAAATATATGACAGGGTTGCCTGATATTGTAATCATCGTTGATCAACAAGAAGAATATATGGCCCTTCGAGAATGTATTACTTTGGGAATTCCAACGATTTGTTTAATCGATACAAATTGTGACCCAGATCTTGCGGATATTTCTATTCCGGCGAACGATGACGCTATAGCTTCAATCCGATTAATTCTTACAAAATTAGTATTTGCAATTTGTGAGGGCCGTTCTAGCTATATAAGAAATCTTTGATTCATAATAAAATAAAAAATTTACTTCATAAACTCTATAATTAAATCGGTTACTCTTCCTGAATATCAAAATATATATATAAATTGGGGATATTATGTAATTAATCCGTTTCCTAAATAGAAAATGAAATTCAAGTAGACAAGTCGAGAAAGCGATGATTGAATCAAAATAATTAATTTCTTTTAAATATTTATATTAGAGGATAATATGAATGTTCTATCATATTCAATCAACACACTAAAGGGTTTATACGAGATATCAGGTGTGGAAGTAGGCCAACATTTCTATTGGCAAATAGGGGGTTTCCAAATCCATGGTCAGGTACTTATTACTTCTTGGGTTGTAATTGCTATCTTATTAGGTTCAGCTGCTATAGTTGTTCGAAATCCACAAACCATTCCGACTGGCGGTCAAAATTTCTTTGAATATGTCCTTGAGTTCATTCAAGATGTGAGTAAAACTCAAATTGGAGAAGAATATCGTCCTTGGGTTCCCTTTATTGGGACTATGTTTCTATTTATTTTTGTTTCTAATTGGTCAGGGGCTCTTTTACCTTGGAAAATCATACAGTTACCCCATGGGGAGTTAGCCGCACCCACGAATGATATAAATACTACTGTTGCTTTAGCTTTACTCACGTCAGTAGCCTATTTCTATGCGGGTCTTACAAAAAAAGGATTAGGTTATTTTGGTAAATACATTCAACCAACTCCAATTCTTTTACCCATTAACATCTTAGAAGATTTCACAAAACCTCTATCACTTAGTTTTCGACTTTTCGGAAATATATTAGCGGATGAATTAGTAGTTGTTGTTCTTGTTTCTTTAGTACCTTTAGTGGTTCCTATACCTGTTATGTTTCTTGGATTATTTACAAGTGGTATTCAGGCTCTTATTTTTGCAACCTTAGCTGCAGCTTATATAGGCGAATCCATGGAGGGTCATCATTGATTAGTCATAGGAAAAGTCTATTTTTAGCTTAGATCAAGGCAATATATGTGTGGCTCAAAATACTCTTTCTATTCTATCAAGATAATCTATTTATATTCTCTAAATAGACAAATCAAGTTTACGATAATAGAAAAATGATATTCGAAAAGTGCAGTTTAAAATAAAAGAAAAAGGGGTTGGTTAGTAGAGGGGGTTTGCACCAGGTATGCGGGATCTAATGGCTATAAGTTAACTATTGTAGATATTGTGAATTAGATGTTACGAAGAATGATTAGAAAATCTGATTGAATTTAAGATAGAATAGGCGGTTTACGTTATAGAAGAAACATATGTATATTTGATATTAGATATTGACAAGTTATATATGAACGAATATTTAATTTGCCCTATCTAAATTTAGATAGGGATGCCAACTGAAGTCCTTCCATTTCGTTTTTGAATGTGAATTGAATGAATAAACAGATAAAAAAGATCGAAGAATGATTAGAAAAAGGAAATGAAATACTCAAGTTGTATTGATTGAGAAAAACTTTACAAATAGGAACTAAAAAAGATGAAGTCTTTCTAATGATCTAATGATTCAATAATATTATGATTTATTTTCTATTTCAATTCGGAATTTTTAGTTATTTCGACTGGATGAATATTAGCAATGGAATAATGAAGTCATAATTCATTGGTTGATTGTATCATTAACCATTTCTTTTTTTGTGTGTGAGGAACTTATAATGAATCCATTGATTTCTGCCGCTTCCGTTATTGCTGCTGGATTGGCTGTAGGGCTTGCTTCTATTGGACCTGGAGTTGGTCAAGGTACTGCTGCAGGACAAGCTGTAGAAGGTATTGCGAGACAGCCCGAGGCAGAGGGAAAAATACGAGGTACTTTATTGCTTAGTTTAGCTTTTATGGAAGCTTTAACAATTTATGGATTGGTTGTAGCATTAGCGCTTTTATTTGCGAATCCTTTTGTTTAATCCGATAAATATGAGAAATACGTATTTCTTTTATGGTCTTGGACTTACAGGTTGCTTTTTCACATTCTATCAAAATATCGACCTTACAGAATTACTTATTTGTTTTTATTCGTTGAGTTGAGAAAATAAACCGCGGGAAGGACTGATTTGAGGATGAGGAATTCGTGTTACCCACTCGCTTTCTTCCTTCCCCTTCGTAGTCCAAAGGAGAAGTGTTGCAACAAAGAAGGTATTTTGTAATTCACACGAAACCTAGTATAGGACCTTATTCCAATTAATTCTATTTCAATAAGTATTATTCTTATTGGAAATCTCAATTGAAAAAAAAAACAAATTTGAAAGAAGTAGCAAAGGGTTGAAGTAATACAACGATTTTTTGAGTTTATTTATAATATAAGAAATACAAGAGGAGATCATATGAAAAATGGAACCGATTCTTTCGTTTTCTTGGGTCACTGGCCATCCGCCGGGAGTTTCGGGTTTAATACCGATATTTTAGCAACAAATCTAATAAATCTCAGTGTAGTGATTGGTGTATTGATCTTTTTTGGAAAGGGAGTGTGTGCGGGTTGTTTATTTCAAGAATAGGTTGGATTCAACCAGCTGTACCTCTTTTTTTTCTTTCTAACTAAAGGTGCATAGTTTCGCGAATTACTTCTGAATAAATAAAGAAATCATATGTAAGAACCATAGCATTTCGCAATTTGTTGGTAAATATACTTTGATTTTCTATCAACCAATAATGTGGGGCCATTAACATGGTTAAAGCTAAACCGTTTGAAGTCCAGGCGCAGCATGGTATTCTTTCTACCACTATGTTAATACCGAGACAGTTTTCAATAAAAAAACGAGCAGTTAGAAATTTTTCGATATAGAACACTCATGTCGATAAAATGCTTTGAATCCTTTATTTATTGTTATATTCATCTTTTATTTTTCTATCCATTTTTTTCTATTTCTTTACTATATCTTACTATATCTTCTTACAATATCTATAGTAAATAAATGTCAAACGCTGAGTCGATGACCTACATATAAAATAACAAAAATTTTTGGATTTTTAGAAAAAAAACAACTTTGCTGACAATTACTTATGTTTGGTCAGAAGAGTCCTCCGAATATTCTGGTCTTGATTAGTAATTCGTTTCTATTTCTTTTTGATATTTATTTTTGAATAGTAACAGAGAA